GTTCGATCATTTTTCAATCATTCATTGAATGATAAATCACTACAAGTGACGGAGAGACACGATTTAAATAACGAAAAATAAAATATTTCAAAATTGTATCTAAAATGACCGGAAAAGTCGAAACAAGACCGGATATAATTTGATCATTATGATCAAATCCAAAATCTTTGTAGATAGAGCCAATAATTAGTTCCCAACCATGGGGCGAATGGAATCCTATGCATAAATCGGTTAATAAAAGAATAGAAAAAGCTTTTAGCGTGTCGCTCAAATTATATAGAAATTCTTGAAGACAAGAGTTAAGAAAAATAAGTTCTTCATTACCTAGAATAGAATAAAGACTTAGAAAAAGGAAATAAATTAGATTTCTTGAGAAATGTAAAATCATATGTATACGACTCTGATTGTGCAGCTCAATTAATTGGATCGTTTCTTTGTAAACTACGGCATGAAGTTTTTGTAAACTCCCTTCCGGGTATTCCTTTAGCATTTCATCGAAGAGGGATAGTTCCTCTAATTCGATGAATTTTTTTAGAATACCCTTTTCTTCAATATTGTTCAAAAAAATTTCGGAGGTCCTAGTATTCCACCAATTATTAACCCAAGATTTCAGACTTTTGTTAAATGGAAATGAGAGAGAGATCCACCAAGGCAAAAATACTATAGATGCAAGATAGAGAAGGGAAATAAATGTTTTCTTTTTTGCCATTTGGCCGTTTGTGAATTTTGAAATGAACTCGTCTCATTCGTCGACTCTATAGGATACTAATATTTGGATCAAATATCAATTCTATTCCATTACAAGTCTCGAGCATATAATCCTATTTTTTTTGTGATTCAGTACAGTCGTTGGTCCTTGAATTTAGAAAAAATAGAGGAAAACAATATACAATATTTTTGTTCTAATCAGAGTTCGGCAGAAACTTCAGTTAAGTTCTGCTATAGAAAAAAGAGAAAGAGAATTCTTGAGTTATAGTTTTTTCTTTTAAGAAAACATTCACTTTTTTTCAAAATACTTCAATTGGTACACACAAGAAATAGGCCAATTCAGCGGCTTTCTGTTCAATTTCTCGTAAAGTCCAATTCTCATCGATACGAGTCAAGGGAATGGACCCCTGGCCTCTGATTTCGATATAAAGTATAGGACGAGAAAAAATACCCTCTTTTACTTCTATTCTGATGGATTGAATGTCTTTCATAAGGAATCGCAGGAAGATCCGACGATTTTTTCCAGGAAAGCCCCAACGAAAAATACACACTATTCCTTCTTTTCTATCGAATCGATCATAACCGCTACCCACATTCCACACAATTGTGCACCACAAATATGAACTAATAAAAAGACCCGCAATTCCATAGAAAGACATCACGATTCCTTGTGGAAAAAAAAGAATTTGCTGATAGGGAAATAATGGTATAAAATTCATACCAAGATAACTATAAGTTCCAAAAGTTCCAACCAATAAAAACCCTAATGCACCTAAAAAAAGGATAAGGGCCCAGCAGAAATTACTCGGTTTTCGAGCCCCCGCTATAAGTTCTATCCATATGCAGTCTGATCGCCAACTCATACTATACTAGATCTAGTTACATTATATTGTAATTGGGAGATAACATAGCCCCAATAAATTTGACTTTAATTTGTTTGTTTCCGAAGTAACCCTCATCAACTATCACTAATATGATATGAACCTTTAGGAGTAATTCATTAATTGTTTACAGTTAAACGAAAAAATAACATCCCTTTTTTCTATATATGATTTCTTATAGATATCCACAGACATGTAAATAGATTTACTTTACGCTTCATAAATTTGCCCTATACCCCATTTTTTTAATGTATTTTCAAAAAAGCTATGAGTCATTTACTTACTTCTGCTCGGAGGAAACTACCCTTTAATACCATATTCTACTAAATAGATATTTAAATAGATATTTATGTTATGATCCAAGTAAACCTAAGTCTTAAAAAAAAAGAAATAAGATTTACCCCCATAATACCTAAAAAATCTTGTTTTTTTGAACATGAAGAGATAAAGAAACCATAGCAATTGCCGGAAATACTAAGCCTACTAAAGGCACAAAAATAGCGGGTAAGTTGCTGATAGTTGTCATAGAATTGGGTACCTCGATTTAATATTTATACCTTTAATTTATTGTTATATTAACATTTTAACCTGTTATTGTTATAAAGATATCTTATACTTCATATATAATTATATAGAATTATACTTAAGTGAGTATTGAATATATACAATGAGATATAAAATATAAGAGTCTAGTATATATATATTAAGATATAATAAGGAAGAAATAGAATAGGGAGTATAAATACTAATATAGAGAGATACTAATATCTAATCTATTCTAGTAAGTATATAATAAATGTAATGGAAATAAAAAGTGTAAATAAACGGGCTTATACATCTTTCTATATGAAATAGATGTATGATAATCCACTTTTTTATTATTTTATTTATTTTTATTATTCTTAATTTTG